CTTGCCAAGGAGAAGATACGGGTTCGATTCCCGCCGCTCGCCAGCTTAATTTAGTAAGGTACTATGATAAAAAATTTCGTCTAGTTGACTACTTAACTACTTATATTAAATTAAGTAGGTGTTAGTCTAATACCGTATCCCTTACTATCTTACCCTTCCTTTGCACCCCACTCAAAAAAAAGGGGGCTCCGGCGGCGGGAATCGAACTCGCCAACAGGACTCCCTAAATCAGGGATTCACCGAGACGAACAACTGGCAAACTGCTTTTAAAGGGAAGGGAGGTAGACTGTGCCTTTCTTTCATTTCATTTTTCTTTTCTGCAGGGTAGGAAGGAGCCTTGAGAGTTCTTCTTGTAGGGGCAAGTGACTTTGTAAACTGCTCAATTTGGCCCTCTAGGGCCGGGAACTAATGAATAAAAAAGGGTTGGATACCGCCCAGCCCTCTACCATATCCATACAAATAGAATAGTCCTTTTATACAGACAGCTAAGTGCGGAGACGGGAATCGAACCCGTGACCTCAAGGTTATGAGCCTCGTGAGCTACCAAACTGCTCTACTCCGCTCTGGAGGGCCGGAAACTGGTGGACGAAAAAGGTTGAATACAGGCCTCTACCATGTCTAGACAAATAGAATAGTCCTTTTATACAGAATGGAGCGGGTAGCGGGAATCGAACCCGCATCGTTAGCTTGGAAGGCTAGGGGTTATAGTCGACGTTGGTTGATTATTTTTAACGTCTCTAATTCAAAACCGAACATGAAATTTGGATTTCATTCGGCTCCTTTATGGATATTCTCACCACTTAACATCTATGTCAGCTTTTCTATCTGAATGGAACCAAAGCTCTCCGCTTTCTAGATGATCCCTATAGAGTAGGAAATAGAAATTATACTAAATCTATCTAATCTACTTACTTCGTTCCCTAATTTTATTCAAGAGATCCTGAGGAAAAGAATTGGGTTTCCACCGAGCTGAAACAATATGCTGATGGTTCTAGTAAACCAAAACTACCGTTTTTTAGCTATTTGGCTTCCATTTCCTTTTTTAACAAAAGAAGATTTAGTTACGATTGGAAATAAACTTTTTTGTATCTTCATCCATAGATCCTTTACTCATATTTGAAAAATGGGAATACTTAATCCAATGCAAAATTATGCTTCGCGACTCTGTACTCATAATCCAATTTGTATTTTGGATGCAATTTCCATTAGTCTTTGGATACAAATCGCGAGAATGTATATTCTTCCTCAATATGCTATTGAGAGGAAAAGGATTAAATCCTTTATAAGAACTAAAGTTTTCATCGGAATATAAAAAACTTAAGGACACCTTAAGTATATCATTTCAAATTCAGTTATTAATAGAACGAATCACACTTTTACCACTAAACTATACCCGCTACATGTAGATTATGATACCAACGCTACCCTTTGTCAAGGGTAGCCATTCGAGAAGGAGGCTAATTCCCCCTTATTGAATCAAATGGAGAAGGTTCATGACAGTGAGCGATTGGTACTTCGATCGCGGGCCTTTATTTTAGGGTTTAGATAGCCTCTCTGGTCTGTAAAATACATATCTTCTTACCATCCCAATAGCGTATGAACCTAATGTATGCATTTCGATTAGGGTCGTATTCTTATTCTATGGTTACGACTACAATGATCATTATTTGCTTTGCGAGGACGTAAGTGTGCCAGACTGCTGTAAGGAATAGTTTGATTATTCCTACAATATACACTAGGAGATATAGGGGGCAGCACTGCCCCCATAAATCCCTTTCTTCCTTTTCCTTTTTGTTCAATTCTGAACAAAGAAATTGGGGAAGATGTTTTCTTCCCCCACTTATCATGAAGTCCGAGCCCTAGAGAAAGAGTGAGATGAATTTCAAAAATTCATCATAGACTTTCCCTATGGCTTGAGAGAAGCAAGAAACAAAGAGTCGTAACTTAAAGAGAAAGGCGGACAGGACCCGACGGATTTACCTGATTACGTCAGGTAAATCCTTACCTGAGAAATTTTGGTCAGGATTTACCTGATGTAAAGAAGATCCTAAATGTCTCTGGTTAGTCGATCCTCTCCATTTACTAATTTCCTCCCCTCTTTTCCACTCAATTCTAGTTTATTAGATTCTTGTTTAAAAGAATCAAAGAAGATGAATAGAACTAAGAACACATAAAAAAAGCATAGAGGACCAAGACCATTACCAAATGTTCCTCTCAAGAATCATATTGGGTATCTGTTCCCTTCCTTTTCCCGCTAGGATCGGAAATCTTATATTTTTCATATCCATATACCATCGAACCCTTAGGGTTACAGAATCCTCCTTTTTTCCTAGTCTTCGGAAACAGAAAACCCATAGCCGGGAGGAGTTAGGTATGTAGGGTATGGTTTATTATTTTTTGTTGGGCAGGCAGTAGAATAATTTTTCTACTCTGCAATATAAATTCTACTGCCCACTTTTTACAAGCAAATTGTTGCTAAAACTCTAACATAGTTTGTTCAAAATGCACCAACTAGAATCCTTGGAGAATATTCAAGTACCCCCTTTCCAAGGGGTACCTGTTAAAAATCGCTTCAACAAATCCGTCCAAAACTTTTTAAGAAAAATGGAAAAGTTTTGAACTCGAAGGTTTTTCCAAGAGATGCCTGTTAAAAATAGTTGCAATCTCTCACCAAAACAGATAAGAAGTATCTCACTGAAAATTACTAACCAGCCATATGGGTATATTAAGAGCGCGAATTCCTTTATACCCCACCCAATTACAATTAAAGGAAATAAAACATAAATGGAGAAAATTCTCATCATAAGATCAGCCAATAGAAGAAAAAAGTCCCTAATTCTGCAGAACGTTCTGAGCACGTGAAAAGTCAATAGCCTAAAGATAAAAAAGAAAAAGTATACCATTTTTTTGACAGCAGCTCTTATTGCCCCTTTGGCCTTTTTTTTGGCCTTTTGTATTATCCGATTCAAAAATCGATTCATATTCAAAAATTGATTCATATTTGTTCACCTCCTCTAAACAATCTAACTTTCGTGCTTTGGTTTAGTGAGTCGTCCGAGATCGTGTTTACATACCTATGAACTTACCCTCTTCAAGTATATTGGATACTACTATACTAATAATTATAGTAATAATTTTTTATTGTGTCAACCCTCTCTTCACGTATTTTATTATACGTATTTTTTTATATAATAAAATAAAAAAAAACCTCTACTTTGTGCAAGTGATAAGAGAGAATATGAAAGATTTTCTTATTTTTCTTGATTTTCTCAAGATTTTGAACCTTGCCATGAATAAACTTCTATATCTCGATCTCGATATATACATATATAATCTCTACATATATCTCTATATGTACATATATTATGTACATTATGCAGTAGACCCATAATGGGAAATCAAAGTGGCTAATTTTGGAATTGAATAAAAAGCCCTTTTAACTCAGTGGTAGAGTAATGCCATGGTAAGGCATAAGTCATCGGTTCAAATCCGATAAAGGGCTTTTTAATTTGGTGGTAGAGTAATGCCATGGTAAGACGTAAGTCATCGGTTCGAATCCGATAAAGTACTTTTCTACTAAATTTATTATTTATTCACCTTATTTATTATTTATTCACCTTTTTTTCTTTGTTTTTGAAAATTTCTCCATTTTTTTCTTGAATTTTATGACTTAGTGTGGGATGCATGCATTTTTGGTCTGAACACTAAATGAAGCACGGAGTGTAAATTGCAAAAAAGAAATCAAATTGGACTCTTTTTCCTGTTAGATCAATCAAATCACTACCTGTACTGAACTAATCTAGAATCCCTTTTATTAATCTATTCTTATTCTATACCCTTTAAATGAATTTCCCTAAAAAGTAGGAGATGATCCGTGAATTAACCTAACCATCAACTAAAAAAAATCCTAAGAAAGCATAACAGAAAAGTAGGAAAGACTCTTTGCTTTGGATCTAGTTATACTCTTCGAGTATATTGACAATTCTAAAAAACTGCTCATACTATCATTATAGTATAATGACGAGCGGTTGTATATGGCCCTATCGTTTAGTGATGCCCCTATCGTCTAGTGGTTCAGGACATCTCTCTTTCAAGGAGGCAGCGGGGATTCGACTTCCCCTGGGGGTAGGGAGTATTATGAAAGGAGGTTAATCATAGATTATCAAAAACCCTAGAATAAATTCTTCCTGGGTCGATGCCCGAGCGGTTAATGGGGACGGACTGTAAATTCGTTGACGATATGTCTACGCTGGTTCAAATCCAGCTCGGCCCAAAAATCTAGGGCTTCGTGAATATGAACTAAATCCATTTTTTTTCTTCCATAAAAAAAAATGTCTGATCCATAGAAATAAAGGATAAAGAGAAAGGGGGAAATTTCTTTCTAATCCATATTTCTCTCATTCCTTTTTTACAAACAAAAGAGTTTTTCTTATTGAAAGGTGGATTATCATCCATTTTAAGCGATAAAAAATCGCGACATACTAGTTATGTCACTCTCACTATACCCACATACGATATATGGGTATGTAGTATATGATTCGTCTATTTCTTAGAGTACGACAGACGAATCGAATCTTCTTATGGTTCTATTTAAAAATAGGTATAGGTATGCCATACACCCCGCGGGGATTGTAGTTCAATTGGTCAGAGCACCGCCCTGTCAAGGCGGAAGCTGCGGGTTCGAGCCCCGTCAGTCCCGAACTAGGGTTCAATGAATGGGTAAATTCATCTTTCCTTTTTCCATAAAAAATTTCCATCAAAAAAAGGGGGCAGGAGACAAGATCAAATACCTATGGGGCATCCTTACTTCACTTTTTTGATTTCGCATTTTTCATTAAAGAGGGAGGGAAGGCCTATAGGAATTTCTTTTTTCACTACTCCCGGTTGATAAAGAAAGACATACATATCATACGTGGATTAGTATAATTTAGGATATTACTCTATCCTTATGATGATACCATCCTCATCTTAACTTCCTATTCGACTCTTATGGATTATGGAATAGAGTACCGGTATTTTATCGGAATCCATACATAAATTGTATTCGTTTATTCTTAGACAGTGAATTTAATATAATTAGTACTTTTTGGGTTAAACCAGGCCCCTTCCATTTTGTAGTTCCAACTTTGTTTGTGTATGTTCAATGACTAATTGGAAAGAATCTATCTCATTCTCATTCCATTTGCGGACTCCTTTTTTATGGATCCGCTCTCATCTTTAGACCCAAAAAGTGGATATTGATAGTAACCTAATAAAATAAAAGAAAAACCAAGCAAAGCAAACGCCCTTTTTCCTAAATTTAAAATATTCGATTTTTTTTATTTAAGCCCTCTTTTCTCCATCTCACTTCTACTTCTACTGCTTATTTGTATGTCTATGTGACCCATAGAAAGTCGGTCATATAATACATACATACATAATTGTATGTATAACTATAAGAAAAAGGAAGGGAAATTGGATAAGATAAGAAAGATCGTGGGTTATAGATATAGAAAAGAAAAAGTAGAAAAGGATGAAAAAAAGAGAGAATTCCTAATCCAATCAAAAAACCAATTTTGGTCTTAGTATGGATAAGGGATCTTCCTATGTTATACTATTCCACTCTCAACCATGAATTGATTTGATAGATCCGATATTCATAATATTGAATTGATTCAGTATTATCAGAATGCAAGTCCTCCCCTTGAATTTACAGGATACCCCTTTTTCCTCTCCATGGGATTACATCCCGAGTTATTGCGAAAAAAAAAGAGGTTATGGAAGTCAATATTCTCGCATTTATTGCTACTGCACTGTTCATTCTAGTTCCTACTGCCTTTTTACTTATTATTTATGTAAAAACAGTCAGCCAAAATGATTAATTGGAATTCCAATTAATCATTGAAGAAATGAAAAAGGGATTAAATAAAATAAAAATCCAAGTCTTAAATGAAAGGATCTGGTTGGAATCATAAAGTGTGGTAGAAAGAACTACATATAGTTTTTTCTACCACACTTTAGAGTCTTTCTATTATATTATCTTGAATCTACATAGAATAGATTAGTAGATTGAAATAGTATTCTAATTCAATTTCTTTTTTCACTGCATCCACTTAATTTCAATCAAGTCAAAATAAAAAAATCGAAGACAATTCTTCACGAAAGAATCCATGGAGGGAGAGAAAAATAATATGAGAATAGACTATAGTAAAAGAAAAAAAGTAAAAGTCAAAATCAGCGAATCTTTCATGCTTAAACATGCGGCGAGATGCTTCAAAAGAGCATAAAAATTTTTCTAAGAATAAGAAAAGAGTATAAAACAAAAGGAAAGTGTGCGATATGTTGTGAATAGCTCCGTGGAAGAAAGTCTAATTTTCTTATGTATAGAACTTTTTTAACCATTCGTCACTTCTAGTAGAAATTATGAATTGCTGTAATCGCTCTTTCTATTTCTATAGAGTAGAATAGAACGACTCCTTCTTACAAGAGTTTCTTACAGGAGTGAAACAAAACTAAAGAAAGAAAGAATAAAGTTTGGCAAAATGATTAATGCAAAAGGATCAATTAAAGAAAAGAGTTGATACAACAATTCGACTACTCAATCAATTAGTAGTATCCCTAGAGTCCACTCCTCCCCCATACTACTAGTGAAAGAGAAAATGTAAAGACTACCATTAAAGCAGCCCAAGCGAGACTTACTATATCCATGTAAATTATGTCTCCTATTTCTATGAAGAAATTATTCTACTATTGATCAATAATCATAGTGGAATCAAGGGTACAGAGTCAAAAAGGGATTCTGCCCTAAGGCTATGGATGAATCAGTTCAAGGAGTTTACTCCTAACAAATTCTTATAGGATTTCTGGTAGAATTGGAGAGCATTAAGTATAAATACGATACATAGCCCTTTTCCTTAAAAAAGAGTACGGGGATGATGTCCTGAATGGAAGACGCGGGAATAGAAAGATTTTTTCTTCCTTTTGTTACCTTTTTTTTATAAGCAAAGGACGTCAGAATATACCATAAAATTAGGATAGATAAATATTTATTGGATACCTACCTTGCCTATGTTTATTTTTAACCTAAACCCTACAGCCCCGCTTTCTATCATTCTATGAAAGAATGAGGAGACTTTATCCACAACTCCGAAATTGATTTTTGATCAGCCTATTCAATCTGATTCTCGACGGAATCAGTAGCCCTTACTTTAGTGTATGTAGGTAGCATAAGATGTACGATAAATAAAATGTATAATAATTAGGAAGTCTTGATATTCCTTCGTGGAGTCCCTTCTTCAATCTTAGATTGAAAAAAAAAGAATGCTCCTTAGGAGCCCTTTGAATATCAAGATTTCTGACATCTTAGCCTCGTAGTTTTAAATTCTCGAATCAATTAAGAATCAATTCAAATTAATAAAAGAATAAGTAAACGCTACCTCATCCCTATTGGTAGCTGTTTGGGCCACTACCGACAAAACAAACCCTAATAGAACTATGGATTCTCAAAATCCAGTATCGCCAGGCCTAGTTATTCTCTTGCCCCAGCTTATGCGGGGTACGAATTTGTCGAGTTCGATCAGTACTATAAGCCTAAGTATTTTATTGATCAGGCGGCACCCAGATTTGAACTGGGGATAAAGGATTTGCAGTCCCCTGCCTTACCGCTTGGCCATGCCGCCAAAAAATCCGATCTAAAATCGAGAAAAGAGCAAGTATTCATCCACGTTTTCTTACTAAAACCCCCTTTCTTTTATCTTGAATCTAATTCTACTTACTTTTTTCCAATATTTTTCCAAAAATCTATTCCTGCTTTTTTTGGATCCAGTTTCGATTATTCTCCTCCATGGATTCTATCTTAAAACACACATTGCTAACACTAGAAAACTTCCCTTTTCTTTCTATTGAGATGAAAAAGGAGAAAAAGTGGATTTCCAGTCACAGGCTGCAAAATTCAGAACAAATTGGAACCATTAACTAGAATTCTACTTTTTTTTGAATTGCAGTAGTGAACGACTCTTAAATCAGTATTCTCTCCCCCCCTTCCTTTTAATGGCATAATAAAATAGAATGGGTTTATGCCTAATCCGTGTATAGGTAAACTCCAGGTCCGAACAGCATTATTATCCATAACAGCATTATTATCCATGGATCCCCCTTATGTACATATCTCTATGGGGAATCGTGCTTTAATTTTTCATTGCATTAAATATCTTGAATAAAAAAAGGAAATTTGCTCTGATATAGAGTATGACCTGACCATCTTGGCCCACCCAAGTGAAATTACGATAAAAGCAGGGATATGTGGAGAGGTGGATAACTAGATTGGCATGTACTTAAAAAAAAGGACTTACTTTATTTTAGGATTCTACAATGAAATCCTATATTTTCTAGCAATTCTACTACTACGAAACAAAAAAGAACCCTCAAATTCTTTTTTGAAATTAAACTAAGCGTGCTATTCTAAATCGAACTAAAGTCAAACTTTCTAGTGCTTATAAATTATTATATTATGGCTTTATCCCATTCATAGAAAGGAGATAAAATGAGAAATCTTTGCCATCCAATCTGATTAGAATATCATTAAGTGGCAGAATTTTTTTCTAGGAATGTTTTATCAATTCATTTTCATTCGATTTGTACCCCTGGCAAATTCGAACTTTCCTCGAAATTGTCTCTATTCATATGTATGAAATACATATATGAAATACGTATGTGGAGTTCCCTAGAATTTCATGTGATTCAGTAAACAGAATATAGATTCCATGATTGCTAGATCGATCCATAGGGATTGATGAAGAGTGAGCTGATAATGGAATTTTTCTTCGATAAAAAGGAAACTTAAGATTAAGATGCTCCGGAATGGAAATGAGGGAATGTCCACAATACCCGGATTTAGTCAGATCCAATTCGAGGGATTTTTTAGGTTCATTAATCAAGGCTTGGCAGAAGAACTTGAGAAGTTTCCAACAATTAAAGATCCAGATCACGAAATTGCATTTCAATTATTTGCGAAAGGATATCAATTGCTAGAACCCTCAATAAAAGAAAGGGATGCTGTGTATGAATCACTCACCTATTCTTCCGAATTATATGTATCTGCGAGATTAATTTTTGGTTTCGATGTGCAAAAACAAACCATTTCTATTGGAAACATTCCTATAATGAATTCCTTAGGAACCTTTATAATAAATGGAATATACCGAATTGTGATCAATCAAATATTGCTAAGTCCTGGTATTTACTACCGCTCGGAATTAGACCATAAGGGAATTTCTATCTACACCGGGACTATAATATCAGATTGGGGAGGAAGATCGGAATTAGCAATTGATAAAAAAGAAAGGATATGGGCTCGCGTAAGTAGAAAACAAAAGATATCTATTCTAGTTCTATCATCAGCTATGGGTTCGAATCTAAGAGAAATTCTAGATAATGTTTCCTACCCTGAAATTCTCTTGTCTTTCCCGAATGCTAAGGAGAAGAAGAGGATTGAGTCAAAAGAAAAAGCTATTTTGGAGTTTTATCAACAATTTGCTTGTGTAGGTGGGGACCTGGTATTTTCGGAGTCCTTATGTGAGGAATTACAAAAGAAATTTTTTCAACAAAAATGTGAATTAGGAAGGATTGGTCGACGAAATATGAATCGGAGACTGAATCTTGATATACCTCAGAACAATACATTCTTGTTACCACGAGATGTATTGGCCGCTACGGATCATTTGATTGGAATGAAATTTGGAACGGGTATACTTGACGATGACGATATGAATCACTTGAAAAATAAACGTATTCGTTCGGTTGCGGATCTGTTACAAGATCAATTCGGACTGGCTCTTGATCGTTTACAACATGCGGTTCAAAAAACTATCCGTAGAGTATTCATACGTCAATCGAAACCGACTCCACAAACTTTGGTAACTCCAACTTCAACTTCGATTTTATTAATAACTACTTATGAGACCTTTTTTGGCACATACCCCTTATCTCAAGTTTTTGATCAAACTAATCCATTGACACAAACTGTTCATGGGCGAAAAGTGAGTTGTTTGGGTCCTGGAGGATTGACGGGGAGGACTGCAAGTTTTCGGAGCCGAGATATTCATCCGAGTCACTATGGGCGTATTTGTCCAATTGACACGTCCGAAGGAATCAATGTTGGACTTACTGGATCCTTAGCTATTCATGCGAGAATTGATCACTGGTGGGGATCCATAGAGAGTCCATTTTATGAAATATCTGAGAAAGCAAAAGAAAAAAAAGAGAAACAGGTGGTTTATTTATCACCAAATAGAGATGAATATTATATGATAGCAGCAGGAAATTCTTTGTCTTTGAATCAGGGTATTCAGGAAGAACAGGTTGTTCCAGCTAGATACCGTCAAGAATTCCTGACTATTGCATGGGAACAGATTCATGTTAGAAGTATTTTTCCTTTCCAATATTTTTCTATTGGAGGTTCTCTCATTCCTTTTATTGAGCATAATGATGCGAATCGGGCTTTAATGAGTTCTAATATGCAGCGCCAAGCAGTTCCGCTTTCTCGGTCCGAGAAGTGCATTGTTGGAACTGGATTGGAACGTCAAACAGCTCTAGATTCGAGGGTTTCCGTTATAGCCGAACGCGAGGGAAAGATCATTTCTACTGATAGTCACAAGATCCTTTTATCAAGTAGTGGGAAGACTATAAGTATTCCTTTAGTTACCCATCGGCGCTCTAACAAAAATACTTGTATGCACCAAAAACCTCGGGTTCCATGGGGTAAATCCATTAAAAAAGGACAAATTTTAGCAGAGGGAGCTGCTACAGTTGGTGGGGAACTTGCTTTAGGAAAAAACGTATTAGTAGCTTATATGCCATGGGAAGGTTACAATTTTGAAGACGCAGTACTAATTAGCGAACGTTTGGTATATGAGGATATTTATACTTCTTTTCACATCCGAAAATATGAAATTCAGACGGATACGACAAGCCAAGGCTCCGCTGAAAAAATCACTAAAGAAATACCACATCTAGAAGAACATTTACTCCGCAATTTGGACAGAAATGGAGTTGTTAGGTTGGGATCCTGGGTAGAAACTGGCGATATTTTAGTAGGTAAATTAACGCCTCAGATAGCGAGCGAATCGTCGTATATCGCGGAAGCTGGATTATTACGGGCCATATTTGGTCTTGAGGTATCCACTTCAAAAGAAACTTCTCTCAAACTACCTATAGGTGGAAGAGGGCGCGTTATCGATGTGAAATGGATCCAGAGGGACCCCCTAGACATAATGGTTCGTGTATATATTTTACAGAAACGTGAAATCAAAGTTGGGGATAAAGTAGCCGGAAGACACGGGAATAAGGGGATCATTTCCAAAATTTTGCCTAGGCAAGATATGCCCTATTTGCAAGATGGAACACCTGTTGATATGGTCTTCAATCCCTTAGGAGTACCCTCACGAATGAATGTGGGACAAATATTTGAAAGCTCGCTCGGATTAGCAGGGGATCTGCTAAAGAAACATTATAGAATAGCACCCTTTGATGAGAGATATGAGCAAGAGGCTTCAAGAAAACTTGTGTTTTCAGAATTATATGAAGCCAGTAAACAAACAAAAAATCCATGGGTATTTGAACCCGAGTACCCGGGAAAAAGTAGAATATTTGATGGAAGAACAGGAGACCCCTTCGAACAACCTGTTCTAATAGGGAAGTCCTATATCTTAAAATTAATTCATCAAGTTGATGAGAAAATCCATGGACGTTCTACTGGGCCCTACTCACTTGTTACACAACAACCCGTTAGAGGAAGAGCCAAGCAAGGGGGACAACGAGTAGGAGAAATGGAAGTTTGGGCTTTAGAAGGATTTGGTGTTGCTCATATTTTACAAGAGATACTTACTTATAAATCTGATCATCTTATAGCTCGCCAAGGAATACTTAATGCTACGATCTGGGGAAAAAGAGTACCTAATCACGAGGATCCTCCAGAATCTTTTCGAGTGCTCGTTCGAGAACTACGATCTTTGGCTCTAGAACTGAATCATTTCCTTGTATCTGAGAAGAACTTCCAGGTTAATAGGGAGGAAGTTTGATCGGAATAAATATAAATTCTTTTCTTATTTCTATTTTATGATTGACCAATATAAACATCAACAACTCCAAATTGGACTCGTTTCCCCTCAACAAATAAAGGCTTGGGCTAACAAAAACCTACCTAATGGGGAAGTCGTTGGCGAAGTCACAAGGCCCTCTACTTTTCATTATAAAACCGATAAACCAGAAAAAGATGGATTGTTTTGCGAAAGAATCTTTGGACCCATAAAAAGCAGAATTTGTGCTTGTGGAAATTCTCGAGCGAGCGTAGCTGAAAACGAAGACGAAAGATTTTGCCAAAAATGCGGGGTAGAATTTGTTGATTCTCGGATACGAAGATATCAAATGGGATACATCAAACTCGCATGTCCCGTGACTCATGTGTGGTATTTGAAAGGTCTTCCTAGTTATATCGCGAACCTTTTAGATAAACCCCTTAAGAAATTGGAGGGCCTAGTATACGGCGATTTCTCTTTTGCTAGGCCCAGCGCTAAAAAACCCACTTTCTTACGATTACGAGGTTTATTCGAAGATGAAATTTCATCCTGTAACCACAGCATTTCTCCCTTTTTTTCTACCCCAGGCTTTGCAACATTTCGAAATCGGGAAATTGCGACAGGAGCAGGTGCTATTAGAGAACAATTAGCAGATTTGGATTTGCGAATTATTATAGAGAATTCCTTGGTCGAATGGAAGGAATTAGAAGACGAGGGGTATAGTGGAGATGAATGGGAAGATAGAAAAAGACGAATAAGAAAAGTTTTTTTGATTAGACGCATGCAATTGGCGAAACATTTTATTCAAACAAATGTAGAACCAGAATGGATGGTTTTGTGCTTATTACCGGTTCTTCCTCCCGAATTGAGACCCATTGTTTATAGGTCTGGGGATAAAGTAGTGACTTCGGATATTAATGAACTTTATAAGAGAGTTATCCGTCGGAACAACAACCTTGCCTATCTATTAAAAAGAAGTGAATTAGCGCCAGCAGATTTAGTAATGTGCCAGGAAAAGTTGGTACAAGAAGCCGTGGATACACTTCTTGATAGTGGGTCCCGCGGGCAACCAACGAGGGATGGTCACAATAAAGTATACAAATCACTTTCAGATGTAATTGAAGGTAAAGAGGGAAGGTTTCGCGAGACTCTGCTTGGGAAACGGGTCGATTACTCGGGGCGTTCTGTCATTGTTGTGGGTCCTTCACTTTCATTACATCAATGTGGATTACCTCTAGAGATAGCAATAAAGCTTTTTCAGCTATTTGTAATTCGCGATTTAATCACGAAACGCGCTACTTCTAATGTCAGGATTGCTAAAAGGAAAATTTGGGAAAAGGAACCCATTGTATGGGAAATACTTCAAGAAGTTATGCGGGGACATCCTGTACTGTTGAATAGAGCACCTACCCTGCATAGATTAGGCATACAGGCCTTCCAACCCACTTTAGTAGAGGGGCGTACTATTTGTTTACACCCATTAGTGTGTAAGGGTTTCAATGCGGACTTTGATGGGGATCAAATGGCTGTTCATCTACCTTTATCCTTGGAAGCTCAGGCGGAAGCCCGTTTACTTATGTTTTCTCATATGAATCTCCTATCTCCTGCTATTGGAGATCCTATTTGCGTACCGACCCAAGACATGCTTATAGGACTTTATGTATTAACGATTGGAAACCGTCGGGGTATTTGTGCAAATAGATATAATAGTTGCGGAAACTATCCAAATCAAAAAGTAAGTTACAATAATAATAATTATAAGTATACGAAAGATAAAGAACCCCATTTTTCCAGTTCCTATGATGCACTGGGAGCTTATAGACAGAAACGAATCAGTTTAGACAGTCCCTTGTGGCTCCGATGGAAACTAGATCAACGCGTCATTGGGTCAAGAGAAGTTCCGATTGAAGTTCAATATGAATCTTTGGGGACTTATCATGAGATTTATGCCCACTATCTAATAGTGGGAAATAGAAAAAAAGAAATCCGTTCTATATACATTCGAAGCACTCTTGGTCATATTTCTTTTTATAGAGAAATAGAGGAAGCCATACAAGGATTTAGTCAGGCCTATTCATACACTATCTAAACAAGGAAGTTAGATTCGGCGATGCCCCTTTCGGGGGGCATTCCGATTTCGCTAGTATCATCATTTTTGCCGCGCGAATCCAGATTGAGATTAAGGAAAGGAAGTTAATTAAATTTTCGAATCACTGACTCAGGCCCATTGTCGAATCCTACTCAGCAATTGTCGAATCCTACTCAGCCGAAAAAGGGGGTACTTATGTATGGCGGAACGGGCCAATCTGGTCTTTCATAATAAAGAGATAGACGGAACTGCTATGAAACGACTTATTAGCAGATTAATAGATCATTTCGGAATGGGATATACATCCCATATACTGGATCAAATAAAGACTCTGGGCTTTCATCAAGCCACTACTACATCGATTTCATTAGGAATCGAGGATCTTTTAACAATACCCTCTAAGGGATGGTTAGTCCAAGACGCGGAACAACAGAGTTTTCTTTTGGAGAAACACTATTATTATGGGGCTGTACACGCGGTAGAAAAATTACGCCAATCCGTTGAGATATGGTATGCTACAAGTGAATATTTGAAACAAGAAATGAATTCGAATTTTCGGATAACGGATCCTTCTAATCCAGTCTATCTAATGTCTTTTTCAGGAGCTAGAGGAAATGCATCTCAAGTACACCAATTAGTAGGTATGAGAGGATTAATGGCGGATCCTCAAGGACAAATGATTGATTTACCTATTCAAAGCAATTTACGCGAGGGACTTTCTTTGACAGAATATATAATTTCCTGCTACGGAGCCCGTAAAGGGGTTGTAGATACTGCTGTACGAACAGCGGATGCTGGATATCTTACACGTAGACTTGTTGAAGTAGTTCAACATATTATTGTGCGTAGAAGAGATTGTGGTACTATCCGAGGTATTTCTGTGAGTCCTCAAAATGGGATGACGGAAAAACTTTTTGTCCAAACACTAATTGGTCGTGTATTAGCAGACGATATATATATCGGTTCACGATGCATTGCCGCTCGAAATCAAGATATTGGAATTGGATTAGTCAATCGATTCATAACTGCCTTTCGAGCACAACCATTTCGAGCACAACCAATATATATTAGAACCCCCTTTACTTGCCGGAGCACATCTTGGATCTGTCAATTATGTTATGGTCGGAGTCCCACTCATGGCGATCTGGTCGAATTAGGGGAAGCCGTAGGTATTATTGCGGGTCAATCAATTGGGGAGCCAGGGACTCAACTAACATTAAGAACTTTTCATACTGGTGGAGTATTCACAGGGGGTACTGCCGACCTTGTACGATCCCCTTCGAATGGAAAAATCCAATTCAATGAGGATTTGGTTCACCCCACACGTACCCGTCATGGGCAGCCTGCTTTTCTATGTTATATAGACTTGCATGTAACTATTCAGAGTCAGGATATTCTATATAGTGTAAATATTCCCTCAAAAAGCTTGATTCTAGTGCAAAATGATCAATATGTAGAATCCGAACAAGTAATTGCGGAGATTCGTGCCGGAACGTCCACTTTGCATTTTAAAGAAAGGGTACAAAAGCATATTTATTCCGAATCAGACGGGGAAATGCACTGGAGTACTGATGTTTACCATGCGCCCGAATATCAATATGGTAATCTTCGTCGATTACCAAAAACAAGCCATTTATGGATATTGTCAGTAAGTATGTGCAGATCCAGTATAGCGTCTTTTTCGCTCCACAAGGATCAAGATCAAATGAATACTTATTCTTTTTCTGTTGACGGAAGATATATCTTTGACCTCTCAATGGCTAATGATCAAGTAAGACATAGACTGTTGGATACTTTTGGTAAAAAAGATAGGGAAATTCTTGATTATTCAACGCCGGATAGAATCATGTCCAACGGCCATTGGAATTTTGTCTATCCTTCTATTCTTCAAGATAATTCGGATTTATTGGCGAAAAAGCGAAGAAATAGGTTCGTCATTCCATTACAATATCATCAAGAACAAGAGAAAGAACTAATATCCTGTTTGGGGATTTCTATTGAAATACCCTTTATGGGTGTTTTACGTAGAAATACTATTTTTGCTTATTTTGACGATCCACGATACAGAAAAGATAAAAAGGGGTCAGGAATTGTGAAATTTAGATATAGGACCCTAGAGGACGAATATAGGACCCTAGAGGACGAATATAGGACTCGAGAGGAAGACTCAGAGGACGAATATGGGAGCCCAGAGAACGGATATAGGACCCGAGAGGACGAATATGAAACCCTAGAAGACGAATATAGGACTCTAGAGGACGAATATGAAACCCTAGAAGATGAATATGGGATCCTAGAGGACGAATATGAAACCCTAGAAGACGAATATAGGACTCGAGAGGAAGACTCAGAGGACGAATATGGGAGCCCAGAGAACGAATATAGGACCCGAGAGGACGAATATGGAACTCTAGATGAAGACTCAGAAGACGAATATGGGACTTTAGAGGAAGACTCAGAAGAAGACTCAGAGGACGAATACGGGAGCCCAGAGGAAGATTCCATCTTAAAAAAAGAGGGTTTGATTGAGCATCGAGGAACAAAAGAATTTAGTCTAAAATACCAAAAAGAACTAGATCGGTTTTTTTTCATTCTTCAAGAACTGCATATCTTGCCCAGATCCTCATCCCTAAAGGTACTTGATAATAGTATCATTGGAGTGGATACACAACTCACAAAAAATACAAGAAGTCGACTAGGTGGATTGGTCCGAGTGAATAGAAAAAAAAGCCATACGGAACTCAAAATCTTTTCCGGAGATATTCATTTTCCTGAAGAAGCAGATAAGATATTAGGTGGTAGTTTGATACCACCAGAAAGAGAAAAGAAAGAATCTAAGGAATCAAAAAAAAGGAAAAATTGGGTCTATGTTCAACGGAAAAAAATTCTCAAGAGCAAGGAAAAGTATTTTGTTTCGGTTCGACCTGCAGTCGCATATGAAATGGACGAAGGGAGAAATTTAGCAACACTTTTCCCGCAGGATCTCTTGCAAGAAGAGGATAATCTCCAACTTCGACTTGTCAATTTTATTTCTCATGAAAATAGCAAGTTAACTCAAAGAATTTATCACACGAATAGTCAATTTGTTCGAACTTGCTTAGTAGTGAATTGGGAACAAGAAGAAAAAGAGGAGGCTCGTGCTTCCCTTGTTGAGGTAAGAGCAAATGATCTGATTCGTGATTTCCTAAGAATTGAGTTAGTCAAGTCCACTATTTCGTATACACGAAGAAGGTATGATAGGACAAGTGCAGGACCGATTCCCAATAATAGGTTAGATCGCACCAATACCAATTCCTTTTATTCCAAGGCGAAGATTCAATCACTTAGCCAACATCAAGAAGCTATTGGCACCTTGTTGAATCGAAATAAAGAATACCAATCTTTGATGATTTTGTTGGCATCCAACTGTTCTAGAATTGGTTTATTCAAGAATTCGAAATATCCCAATGCGGGAAAAGAATCGAATCCTAGAATTCCTATTCGAGATATTTTTGGGCCCTTAGCTGCTATTGTACCTAGTATATCGAATTTTTCTTCATCTTACTATTTACTAACGCATAATCAGATCCTGTTAAAAAAATATTTGTTCCTTGACAATTTGAAACAAACCTTCCAAGTACTTCAAGGGCTTAAATACTCTTTAATAGATGAAAATCAAAGGATTTCGAATTTCGATAGTAACATCATGTTGGATCCATTCCATTTGAATTGGCACTTTCTCCATCATGATTCTTGGGAGGAGACATCGGCAATAATTCACCTTGGACAATTTATTTGCGAAAATGTATGTCTATTTAAATCGCACATAAAAAAATCTGGTCAAATTTTCATTGTTAATATTGATTCCTTTGTTATAAGAGCAGCTAAGCCTTATTTGGCCACTACAGGAGCAACTGTTCATGGTCATTATGGAGAAATCCTTTACAAAGGAGATAGGTTAGTTACGTTTATATATGAAAAATCGAGATCTAGTGACATAACGCAAGGTCTTCCAAAAGTAGAACAAATCTTTGAAGCGCGTTCAATTGATTCACTATCGCCGAATCTCGAAAGGAGAATTGAGGATTGGAATGAGCGTATACCAAGAATTCTTGGGGTCCCCTGGGGATTCTTGATTGGAGCTGAGCTAACCATAGCCCAAAGTCGTATCTCTTTGGTTAATAAGATCCAAAAGGTTTATCGATCCCAAGGGGTACAGATCCATAATAGACATATAGAGATTATTATACGCCAAGTAACATCAAAAGTGCGGGTTTCCGAAGATGGAATGTCTAATGTTTTTTCACCTGGGGAATTAATCGGATTATTGCGAGCGGAACGAGCAGGGCGAGCTTTGGATGAATCGATCTATTATCGGGCAATCTTATTGGGAATAACAAGGGCTTCCCTGAATACCCAAAGTTTCATATCTGAAGCAAGTTTTCAAGAAACTGCTCGAGTTTTAGCAAAAGCTGCCCTACGAGGTCGTATTGATTGGTTGAAAGGCCTGAAAGAAAACGTAGTTCTGGGGGGGATTATACCTGTTGGTACCGGATTCCAAAAATTTGTGCATCGTTCCCCACAAGACAAGAACCTTTATTTCGAAATTCAAAAAAAAAATCTATTCGCGTCGGAAATGAGAGATATTTTGTTTCTCCATACAGAATTAGTTTCTTCTGATTCTGACGTAACAAACAATTTCTATGAGACATCAGAACCCCCATTTACCCCCAATTATACGATTTAAGGATACATAAAGCGGATTTTTTGACTTTAAACTAGACTTTTGACCTTAGAACACTAACAGGTCAGATTTTAGATTTTTATTTTAATAAGTAAAAGAAGTCAGTTAATTCATTAAGGTTACGTTTATACCATGTATCAATGGCCAATTCTCAGTGGAAGGTTACATCGGAACAATTATTATTTATTTCAAGCTATTTCGGCTCTTTCTTAATCTTCAAAAAGAAATAAATTCCGTAATGGAATGGTAGGATGAAAAAAAAAGAAAAAATCAAAAGGAAGTGTGGAAAAAATGACAAGAAGATATTGGAACATCAATTTGAAAGAGATGATAGAAGCGGGAGTTCATTTTGGTCATGGTATTAAGAAATGGAATCCTAAAATGGCCCCTTACATCTCGGCAAAGCGTAAAGGTACTCATATTACAAATCTCGCTAGAACGGCTCGCTTTTTATCAGAAGCTTGTGATTTAGTTTTTGATGCAGCAAGTCAGGGAAAAAGCTTCTTAATTGTTGGTACCAAAAAAAGAGCAGCGTATTTAGTAGCATCAGCTGCAATAAGGGCTCGTTGTCATTATGTTAATAAAAAGTGGTTCAGTGGTATGTTAACGAATTGGTCGATTACGAAAACTAGACTTTCTCAATTTAGAGACTTAAGAGCAGAAGAAAAGATGGGAAAATTCCACCATCTCCCAAAAAGAGATGTGGCAATCTTGAAGAGAAAATTATCGACCTTGCAAAGATATCTCGGCGGGATCAAATATATGACGAGGTTGCCGGACATTGTGATCGTCCTCGATCAGCAAAAAGAGTATATAGCTCTTCGGGAATGTGCCATTTTGGGGATTCCTACTATTTCTTTAGTCGATACAAATTGTGACCCAGATCTCGCGAATATATCGATTCCAGCCAACGATGACACTATGACTTCAATTCGATTGATTCTTAACAAATTAGTATTTGCAATTTGTGAGGGCCGTTCTCTCTATATAAGAAATCGTTGATTAAGAAGAATAGTGAATTCTTGGGCAACTGCGTAGATTTATGGGATCACTTACTATTCTTTTTTGTTTTGTATAGATAAAAGAAGGGGAATATTGATATATATTAGAGGGTATTGATATATATTATGATCTGATGTGATTTCTTGGTATCCTAAATATAAGATTAATACTTCAAGTTGCTGAGTTGAGAAAGAGATGGTTGAATCAAAAGAATTCCTTTTTTGAAGTTCAATTTTTATCAGAGGACAATATGAATATTATACCATGTTCCATTAAAACACTCAAGGGGTTATACGATATATCGGGTGTAGAAGTAGGCCAACACTTCTATTGGCAAATAGGAAGTTTCCAAATTCATGCCCAAGTACTCATCACTTCTTGGGTCGTAATTACTATCTTGCTAGGTTCAGTTATCATAGCTGTTCGGAATCCACAAACCATCCCGACCGACGGTCAGAATTTCTTCGAATATGTGCTTGAGTTTATTCGAGACTTGAGCAAAACTCAGATTGGAGAAGAATATGGTCCCTGGGTTCCCTTTATTGGAACTATGTTCCTTTTTATTTTTGTTTCGAATTGGTCGGGTGCTCTTTTACCTTGGAAAATTATACAGTTACCCCATGGGGAATTAGCAGCGCCCACGAATGATATAAATACTACTGTTGCTTTAGCTTTACTCACGTCAGCGGCATATTTTTATGCGGGTCTTAGCAAAAAAGGATTGAGTTATTTCGAGAAATATATTAAACCAACTCCAATCCTTTTACCAATTAACATCCTAGAAGATTTCACAAAACCATTATCGCTTAGTTTTCGACTTTTCGGGAATATATTGGCGGATGAATTAGTCGTTGTTGTTCTTGTTTCTTTAGTCCCCTTAGTAGTCCCTATACCGGTCATGTTTCTTGGATTATTTACAAGCGGTATTCAAGCTCTTATTTTTGCAACGTTAGCCGCAGCCTATATAGGTGAATCCATGGAGGGTCATCATTGAATTGACTAGTTTTCGAAATAATCTTTTTTTTTAGCTTAGCTCAATTCATGCATGGTTCCAGATAATCCGCTTGGTTGGAAAACAAAATAGTTAGAAATGCGTATGAATATACAACCTAGAGTTGTAGGAGAGAGAATAGACTATATTACGGAATTGTCAAAGTATATATGCATTAAGGGGGGCGGAGTCAGGCTAGATCTATATCCTTAATGTCTAGAAGTCCAGTCATCTTTTGTGCGGGTTTCCACTTTAAGGAATGATTTTCGAATCCGATTCAATAGAAAATAAGAAAATACGCAAAATAGAAGAAACAAGTGTATATGGGATATTATATATTCCTAAGTTAGATTCATTATCTAATCCGATATATCGAATTCCCTCTATATGGAATTGGATTCCATATCCAGTTCTATGCAGCATATTGTTATCAATTGTATATCTTGATTTAATTCCTATTGGATTTGGATTAGGTCGATTTCAATAGGGGTTCTTCCTCTATTTCGTCTTTTATTATGGATTAGATTATAGGGGAAATAATAGGAACTCAAGGATATCGAAGAGTAAAGAAAGAAGGATGGAATGAAAGAGTTGTTGGTTGGAAAGAAAGAGAAATAGAATAATAAGAATCATATGGATTTACACAAACCTCTAATGATTAGAAACTAAAAATGAGATCTCGAAGTAGTTCGGACAATTCAGATTATCATTTCAATTTGTACTTTTTAGTTACTTCTCCCCAATAGAGCTTAGAAGTAAGAATTTCTTGGTTGATTGTATCCTTAACCATTTCTTTTTTTTTTTGACACGAGGAACTCACCATGAATCCACTAATTGCTGCTGCTTCCGTTATTGCTGCTGGATTGGCCGTAGGGCTTGCTTCTATTGGGCCTGGAGTTGGTCAAGGTACTGCTGCAGGACAAGCTGTAGAAGGTATTGCGAGACAGCCAGAAGCAGAAGGTAAAATACGAGGTACTTTATTGCTTAGTCTAGCTTTTATGGAAGCTTTAACAATTTATGGACTAGTTGTGGCACTAGCACTTTTATTTGCGAACCCTTTTGTTTAATCCTAAAAAAGAAAATGAGTGCTTTAGATTAGATACTTTTTTCTTTTTTTAGTAAATTGGTATTTGCTTCTGCAATTCCAATTATATCAATACTTTACTCCTATTTATTACTCCTGGAATTATCTATTTATTGGGACAGACAATACCCCACCCCAGGAAGGGCTGATTTGAGGATGATCAATTTAGAGGATATGCTCGCCTTCTTCCTTCCCGTCCTTAGTTTAGGACAGTGGAAAGTCTTTTTCCTTTTATTTTAGGAATTTTGAGAACATTTCAACAAAGGAGGTCTTTCACAGGTCAAACGAGACCTAAGACTTAATCTAAAATAAATTACTAGATTGAATCTATTTGCATTAAAAAAAAATTGCATTAAAAAAACCGATCAAAAAAGGGCGAGCGAAGTAAGTGATCGAAAAACTTTGTTCTTTGTTCGTCCTATCTATAAGAGGAGAGCATATGAAAAATGTAACCCATTCTTTCGTTTTTTTAGCTCACTGGCCATCCGCTGGGAGTTTCGGGCTTAATACCGATATTTTAGCAACAAATCTAATAAATCTAACTGTAGTGGTTGGTGT